TAACAAAATTATCGTGCTTTCATTTTTCATTGACGTTGAATATAGAATCAAAATTTTGATAGAACGTTACTGGGGCTGAAAAAACCGTCCATAAAAATAAATACGGAAAGAGATGATATTATCGTTATCAACAACTATATTTATATCGGGATCGGGACGTATTTAATAATTACTAAAACCCTTCTTCCTTCTCTTCGTCAGTTATGGATTTAAATTATATTCTATGAATTTTTTATAATTATTACAAAGTGCCTAATCTAAAAAACTAAGTATATGTTGTTTCTGATTATCTTTAAACAGATCGAATCTTGAATCTATTTTTACCAATAATAGAATCGCTTTTGTTTTTTTGATATTTTATACAAAACTTCATAAGTCTACGTGGCACAGAATTCCTAGAAACGGAATTTTGTATCAATTTGATTTTTATTTGTATATGTTGCAGGTTACAATTTTATTGGAGTCCAAAATTATCTTTATTTGATTCTTCCCTTCATACGTATTTCATACATGACCTTTTTATATAGGGGAGGGGGGTGGTTGAGTAAAATTTCATGTTATTCTGTAAACAGAATAAAAAAAATTCCACCGTTGCTAGATCGAGTCATATAAGACTCGATCTAGCAATGAGCTATAATGGAATGGGATTTTTTCAATAAATGGGAAATTTAAAATGCTCTGGGATGGAAATGAGGGAATGTTTACAATACCGGGGTTGAATCAAATACAATTTGAAGGATTTTGTAGGTTCATTGATCAGGGCTTGATGGAAAAACTTTATAAGTTTCCAAAAATTGAAGATGCGGATCAAGAAATTGAATTTCAATTATTTGTGGAAACATATCAATTAGTAGAACCATCGATAAAAGAGAGGGATGCTGTGTATGAATCACTCACATATTCTTCTGAATTATATGTATATTCAGGATTAATTTTGAAAACCAGTAGGGATATAGAAGAACAAACCATTTTTCTTGGAAACATTCCTCTAATGAATTCTCTGGGAACTTCTATAGTAAATGGAATATACAGAATTGTGATCAATCAAATATTGCAAAGCCCGGGTATTTATTACCGGTCAGAGTTAGACCATAATGGGATTTCGGCCTATACCGCTACTATAATATCAGATTGGGGAGGAAGATCAGAATTAGAGATTGATAAAAAGGAAAGGATATGGGCTCGTGTGAGTAGGAAACAAAAAATATCTATTCTAGTTTTATCATCAGCCATGGGTTCGCATCTAAGACAAATTCTCGAAAATGTTTGTTACCCCGAAATTTTCTTGTCTTTTTTAAATTTAAATGAAAAGGAGAAAAGAAGAATTGGGTCAAAAGAAAATGCCATTTTGCAGTTTTATCAACAATTTTTTTGTATAAGTGGGGATCCAGTATTTTCTGAATCCTTATGTAAAGAATTACAACAGAAATTCTTTCAACAAAAGTGTGAATTAGGAAGTATTGGTCGACGAAATATGAATCAGAGACTGAAACTTGATATACCTCAAAACAATTTATTTTTATTACCACGAGATATATTGGCAGCTGCGGATCATTTGATTGGTATGAAACTTGGAATGAGTACACTTGACAATATGAATCATCTGAAAAATAAACGTATTCGTTCTGTAGCGGATCTCTTACAAGATCAATTAGGATTGGCGCTAGTTCGTTTAGAAAATTTTGTTCAAGGGACTATATGTAAAGCAATTAGGCATAAATGGACACTGACTCCTCAGAATTTAGTAACCTCAACTCCATTAACAATCACTTATGAATCTTTTTTCGGATTACATCCATTATCTCAAGTTTTGGATCGAACTAATCCATTGACACAAATAGTTCATGGGAGAAAATCGAGTCATTTGGGCCCTGGGGGGTTGACAGAACGAACTGCTAGTTTTCCAATAAGAGATATTCATCCTAGTCACTATGGACGTATTTGCCCAATTGACACGTCTGAAGGAATAAATGTTGGTCTTATTGGATCGTTAGCAATTTATGCGAGGATTGGTCGTTGGGGATCTCTAGAAAGCTTATTTTATGTTTATGAAATTTCTGCAAAAAAAATACGGATGATTTATTTATCATCAAGTATGGATGAATACTATATGGTAGCGGCGGTAAATTCTTTGGTATTGAATCGAAATATTCAGGAAGAACAGGTTGTTCCGGCTCGATACCGTCAAGAATTCCTAACTATTGCATGGGAACAGGTTCATCTTCGAAGTATTTTTCCTTTCCAATATTTTTCTATTGGAGCTTCTCTCATTCCTTTTATAGAGCATAATGATGCAAATCGGACTTTAATGAGTTCTAATATGCAACGACAAGCGGTTCCACTTTCGAGGTCCGAGAGGTGCATTGTTGGAACTGGGTTGGAACGGCAAGCAGCTCTAGATTCGGGTGTTCCCATTATAGCGGAACGGGGGGGGAAGATCATTTATACTGATACTGACAAGATCCTTTTATCGGATAGTGTAGAGACTTTAAGCATTTCATTAGTTATGTATCAACGTTCCAACAAAAATACTTGTATGTTTCAGAAACCAAAAGTTTGGAAGGATAAATGTATTAAAAGGGGACATATTTTGGCTGACAACACTGCAACGGTTGGTGGCGAACTTGCTTTGGGTAAAAACATATTAGTAGCTTATATGTCATGGGATGGTTATAATTTTGAAGATGCAGTACTCATTAGCGAGCGTTTAGTATATGAAGATATTTATACGTCTTTTCACATACAGAAATATGAAATTAAAACTCATGTGACAAGACAAGGTCCCGAAAAGATCACTACTAAAATACCACATTTAGAATCTCATTTACTTCGAAATTTAGACAAAAAAGGAATTGTGATGCTGGGATCTTGGGTAGAGGCGGGCGATATTTTAGTAGGTAAATTAACGCCTCAGGTGGCGAAAGAATTGTTGTATGCCCCAGAAGATAAATTATTACGCACTATACTTGGCATTCAAGTTTCCACTTCAAAAGAAACTTGTCTAAAACTACCTACAGGTGGTAGAGGTCGAGTTATTGATGTGAGATGGGGCTGCAGAAAGATAGGTTGTAATTCGAATTATAATCCAGAAACAATTTGTGTATATATTTTACAGAAACGAGAAATAAAAGTCGGCGATAAAGTGGCCGGAAGGCATGGAAATAAAGGTATCATTTCAAAAATTTTACCGAGACAAGATATGCCTTATTTGCAAGATGGAAGACCTGTTGATATGGTCTTCAACCCGTTAGGGGTACCTTCACGAATGAATGTAGGACAGATATTTGAATGCTCACTCGGGTTAGCAGGCAGTCTGCTAGACAGACATTATCGCATAGGAGCTTTTGATGAGAGATATGAACAAGAGGCTTCGAGAAAACTTGTGTTTTCTGAATTATATGAAGCCAGTAGGCAAAGGGTAAATCCCTGGGTATTTGAACCCGAGTATCCGGGAAAAAGTAGAATATTTGATGGAAGAACAGGGGATTCTTTTGAACAACCTGTTATCATAGGAAATCCTTATATTTTAAAATTAATTCATCAAGTTGATGATAAAATACATGGACGTTCCAGCGGACATTACGCACTTGTTACACAACAACCCCTTAGAGGAAGGGCTAAGCGGGGGGGACAACGGGTAGGAGAAATGGAGGTTTGGGCCTTAGAAGGATTGGGGGTTGCTCATATTTTACAAGAGATGCTTACTTATAAATCGGATCATATTAGAGCTCGGCAGGAGGCACTTGGTACTACCATCGTAGGAAGAACAATATCGAACCCTGAGGATGCTCCAGAATCTTTTCGATTACTCGTTCGCGAACTACGATCCTTAGCTCTGGAACTGAATCATTTCCTTGTATCTGAAAAGAACTTCCGGATTAATAGTAAGGAAGTTTAATCGGAATTCTTTTTTTTTTTTTTTATTCTATGATCGATCGTTATAAACATCAACAACTCCGAGTTGGCTCGGTTTCTCCTCAACAAATAAGTGCTTGGGCTAATAAAATCTTATCGAACGGAGAGAGAGTTGGAGAGGTGACAAAACCCCATACTTTTCATTATAAAACTAATAAACCGGAAAAAGATGGATTATTTTGTGAAAGGATCTTTGGGCCTATAAAAAATGGAATTTGTGCTTGTGGAAATTTTCGAATAATCGAAGATGAAAAAGAAAACAAAAAATTTTGTCAAAAATGTGGAGTCGAATTTGTGGATTCTAGAACACGACGATATCAAATGGGCTACATCAAACTGGCCTGCCCAGTAACTCATGTGTGGTATTTGAAACGTCTTCCTAGTTATATTGCGAATCTTTTAGATAAACCTATTAAAGAATTAGAAGGTTTAGTATACTGCGATGTGTGATTTGATCGAAATCCAGATTTTACAGATTCGAAATGAGAAACTGTCATCCCACTCAATCCACTTGGGATGCCCCAATTCTGACATGCTTTTTTTTGGAAAATAAGATGAAGCTCATAATTTTGGAGTATTTAATACTCCAAAAAAGGGGATTGATCTATGGTTGATTCCGTACCAAATCCAAATAAATAGGAATCTCCAGTCGTACTTCGTGAAACCAAAACTTCTTTATGTGTTTTTTTTTTATAATTTCAAAATTTAAAAGAAAGGAAGTGGTTAATTCCACAAAAAAAATTATTTATATTCGAGTAAGCAAATTTGTCATGGTTATAAGAGCCTATCTATCGCGTATAGGCTTGAAGGACATCGTAGCATAATCGTCGAAGTAAAATAAAAAGATTGGGACCTAAAAGATCGAATAGAACGATATATAAACAAGTAAATCCTTTTTTTTTTGATTAAATTCGAAGACACTCCTTTAATTAAATAATTAAAGCGGATTCATGATTCGAAGGGAAGTAGAATACTCAAGAATTTCATACTTTATTTATGTCGTACTTTTGAATAAAAAATTCATAAAATATAAGTTCGAAACTCTAAACTAAGTAAAAAAAGTCAATGAAAAATTAATTAACGAAATGGTTTTCTATGGAAACTTGAGTAAGAAGTAGATTTTAAAGTTTTTTATAATTTGAAAACGAGAATCACTTTCTATATTTGGTATAACTACTTGAGCCGGATGAGAGGAAACTTTCACGTCCTGTTTTGAGGGGGGGAGAGCTTCTAGTATCCTATCCCAATTTTTCTTTTGCTAGGTCTATAATTAAAAAACCGACTTTCTTACGATTACGAGGTTCATTCGAATATGAAATTCAATCTTGGAAATATAGCATCCCCTTTTTTTTTACTACCAAAGGCTTCGATACATTTCGAAATCGTGAAATCTCTGCTGGAGCAAGGGCTATCCGAGAACAATTAGCCGATTTGGATTTGCGAATTATTATAGATTATTCATTTGTTGAATGGAAAGAATTAGGAAAAGAGAGGTCCACAGGTAATGAATGGGAAGATCGAAAGGTTGGAAGAAGAAAGGATTTTTTGGTTAGACGCATAGAATTAGCTAAATATTTTATTCGAACGAATATCGAACCAGAATGGATGATTTTGTGTCTATTACCAGTTCTTCCCCCCGAACTAAGACCGATCATTCAAATAGATGGAGGTAAACTAATGAGTTCGGATATTAATGAACTATATAGAAGAGTTATCTATCGGAACAATACTCTTAATGACCTATTAATAACAAGTAGGTCTACTCCGGGGGAATTAGTAATGTGTCAGGAGAAATTGATACAAGAAGCCGTGGATACACTTCTTGATAATGGAATTCGTGGACAACCAATGAGGGATGGTCATAATAAAATTTATAAGTCGTTTTCTGGTGTAATTGAAGGAAAAGAGGGAAGATTTCGTGAGACTTTGCTTGGCAAACGAGTCGATTATTCAGGACGTTCCGTTATTATCGTAGGTCCATCACTTTCATTACATCAATGTGGATTACCCCGTGAAATAGCAATAGAGCTTTTCCAGATATTTGTAATTCGCGGTCTAATTAAACAACATCTTGCTTCGAACATAGGAGTTGCGAAGAGTCAAATTAGGGACAAAGAAACCATTGTATGGGAAATACTTCAGGAAGTAATGCAAGGGCATCCTGTATTGCTGAATAGAGCACCTACTCTGCATAGATTAGGCATACAGGCATTCCAACCCATTTTAGTGGAAGGACGCGCTATTTGTTTACACCCATTAGTTTGTAAGGGATTCAATGCAGATTTTGATGGAGATCAAATGGCTGTTCATGCGCCTTTATCTTTGGAGGCTCAAGCGGAGGCTCGTTTCCTTATGTTTTCTCATATGAATCTTTTGTCTCCAGCTATTGGTGATCCCATTTCTGTGCCAACTCAAGATATGCTTATTGGACTCTATTTATTAACGATCGGAAATAGCCGAACTATTTGTGCAAATCGATATAACCCGTGGAATTTCAAAAACTATAATTCTCAAAATGAAAGAGTTGATAATAATCATGATACTAAATATACAAAAAAATACCCTTTTTCTAATTATTATGATGCAATTGGAACTTCTCGGCAGAAAATAAGCAATTTAGATAGTCTTTTGTGGCTTCGGTGGCGACTAGATCAACACTTTATTGCTTCAAGAGAAGCTCCTATGGAAGTTCATTATGAATCCTTGGGTACTTATCATGAAATTTACGAACAATATCTAAGAAGTGTAAAAAAAGAAATTCGTTGTATATACATTCGAACTACGATTGGTCATATTTCCCTTTATAGAGAAATCGAAGAGGCCATACAAGGATTTTCTTCGGCCTGCTCATAGGGTACCTAATCATATGTTACTTAATCTAAGCAATTCTATAGATACCGATGAAAGTTCATGTCTCAATGGTTCAACCAGTATCATAGTTCCTCCCCTTTCACGTGAATCACGATCGATAAAAGGAAGTTTTTGAATCATCGACTTAAACCCATTGTTGAATCCTATATCAGCAGAATATAGAGGTACTTATGGCAGAAGGGGTCAATTTTTTCTTTCACAATAAAATAATAGATGGAACTGCCATGAAACGACTTATTAACGGATTACTGGATCACTTCGGAATGGCATATACATCACACATCTTGGATCAAGTAAAAACTCTGGGTTTTCAGCAAGCCACTGTTACATCTATTTCACTAGGAATTGATGATCTTTTAACAGTTCCCACGAAAGGATGGCTAATCCAAGATGCTGAAAAACAAAGTTTCATTTTGGAAAAACACTACCATGATGGGAGTATACACGCGGTAGAAAAATTACGTCAATCTATTGAGATATGGTCTATTACAAGTGAATATTTTCGACAAGAAATGAATCCCAATTTTAGGATGACTGATCCCCTTAATCCCGTCCATTTAATGTCTTTTTCGGGAGCTAGAGGAAATGCATCTCAGGTACATCAATTAGTCGGTATGAGAGGATTAATGTCGGATCCACAAGGACAAATGATTGATTTACCCATTCAAAGCAATTTATGCGAAGGCCTTTCGTTAACAGAATATATTATTTCTTGCTACGGAGCTCGCAAAGGAGTTGTCGATACTGCTGTACGAACATCAGATGCTGGATATCTCACACGCAGACTTGTTGAAGTAGTTCAACACATTGTTGTACGTAGAACAGATTGCGGAACTATACAAAGTATTTCTGTGAGTCCTCAAAAAGAGAAAAAAATTTTTAGCCAAACATTAATTGGTCGTGTATTAGCAGATGATATATATATGGGTTCTCGATGTATTGCTGCCCGTAATCACGATATTGGAATTGGACTTGCCAATCGATTAAGAACCTTTCGAGGACAACCAATATCTATTCGAACCCCCTTTACATGTAAAGGTACATCTTGGATCTGTCGATTATGTTATGGTTGGAGTCCTACTCATGGCGACCTCGTCGAATTAGGAGAAGCTGTAGGTATTATTGCGGGTCAATCTATTGGAGAGCCGGGTACTCAACTGACATTAAGAACTTTTCATACCGGTGGAGTATTCACAGGGGGGACTGCAGAACATGTACGGGCCCCCTCTAATGGAAAAATAAAATTCAATGAGTATTTGGTTCATCCCACACGTACACGTCATGGGCACCCTGCTTTTCTATGTTATATCGATTTGTATGTAATTATTGAGAGTTCCGATTTTATACATAACGTGAAGGTTCCACCAAAAAGCTTTCTTTTAGTTCAAAATGATCAATATGTAAAATCGGAACAGGCGATTGCTGAGATTCATTCTGGAATATCCAATTTTAATTTAAAAGAGAGGGTTCGAAAACATATTTATTCTGACTTAGAGGGAGAAATGCATTGGAGTACCGATGTGTACCATGCACCTGAATTTACATATAGTAATGTTCATCTCTTACCAAAAACAAGTAATTTATGGATATTATCGGGAGGTCCATACCGATCCACTGTAGCCCTTCTTTTGCTCCACAAGGATCAAGATCAAATGAAGGTTTATTCTCGTTCTGTCGAACGAAATTTTTTTTCTAACCTATCAGTGACTAATGATCAAGTGAGACACAAATTCGTTAGTTTTCATTTTTCTGGTAAAAAAGAGGAGAGCATTCCTGATTATTCAGAACTTAATCCAATCATATACACGGATCCTTATAATTTCATATATACATTCATTCTCGCCAAAAATTCTGATTTATTGGCAAAGAGGCGTAAAAATAGATTTTGCATCCCATTTCAATCAATTCCAGAACGAGAAAAAGAACTAATGTCCCATTCGGGTATAATGATTGAACTATCCATAAATGTTATTTTCCGTAGAAAAAGAATTATTGCATATTTCGATGATCCTAGATACAAAAGAAATAATTCGGGAATGAAGAAATATGAGACTATAGAGTCATATTCAATCGTTAAAAAAGAGGATTTGATTGAGTATCGAGGAGTTACAAAAATTAGTAAAGGAAAAAACAAAAAAGAGAAACTATTTTTCATTTCAGAGGAAGTGCATATTTTACCTCGATCTTCTACCATAATGGTACGAAACAGTAGTCTCGTTGGAATAGGTACACGAATCGCTTTAAATCGAAGAAGCAGTGCATGTGGATTGGTACGAGTGGAGATAAAAAAAAAAAAAAATTGAATTAACAATTTTTTCTGGAGATATCTATTTTACGGTAAAAACCGATAAGATATTCCGCCACAGTGACATCTTGATATCACCAAGATCTGGAAAAACAAATTCCAAGGAATTCAAAAAAAAACTGAAAAATTGGGTTTATGTCCAACGGATTACACTTACCAATAAAAAGTATTTTGTTTTGGTTCGACCTGTAGTCATATCTGAAACAGCGGGGGGTATAAGTTTAACAACATTCTTCCCGCAAGATGTGTTACAGGAAATGGATAATATTCAACTTCAAGTTGTCAATTCTATCGTGGGTAAACCCATCATTTTGGGAGGATTTTCTGGCATAAGTATTCAATTATTTCGGACGTGTTTCGTATTGAATTGGGACCAAGACAAAAAAGAATTTTCGATGGAACAGGCCTATACTTCCCTTGTTGAAGTAAGAGCAAAGGGTTTAATGCGTGATTTTCTAAGAATTGACTTAGTGAAATCTCCTAGTACGTATACCGGAACCGTAAAAAGAAATGATCCGCCAGGTTCAAGATTTATTTCTGATAATAGATCGGATCGCATCAATATCAATCCCTTTTATTACAAGACAAGAAAGATTCAAGAATCGCTTAGCCTTAGCCAAAATCAAGGAACTATTCGTACGTTATTGAATAGAAATAATGAATATAATAAACCTTTGGTAATTTTGTCATCATCTGATTGTTCTCGAACAGGTTTATTCAACGGTGTAAAATATCACAATATAAAATCCATTAAAAGGAATTCCAGAATTGATTTGTTGGGCCCTGTAGGAACAGCCCTTCCAATTGTGAATTTTGATTTTTTTTACTATTTCCTAACTCATAATCAGATCTCGGTAACTAACTATTTGCAACTTGACAATTTAAAAATAAAATTTGAAGTACTAAAATTTTATTTCATAGATTCAAATGGAATAATTTATAATATCGGTATATGCAGTAACAGAATTTTGAATCTATTCTATTTGAATTGGTATTTTCTCCACTATAATTATTGTGAGGAGACATCCACAATAATGAGTATTGGACAGTTTATTTGTGACAATGTATGTATAACAAAAAATGTAATACACAAAAAATCTGGCCAAGTCTTAATTGTTCAAATCCGTTCTGTAGTAATAAGAGCAGCTCAGCCTTATTTAGCCACTCCCGGCGCAACTGTTCATGGTCATTATGGGGAAATCCTTTACAAAGGAGATACATTAGTGACATTTATATATGAAAAATCAAAATCTGGTGATATAACACAGGGTCTTCAAAAGGTGGAACAGGTCTTAGAAGTGCGTTCGGTTGATTCAATATCAATGAATCTGGAAAGACGGGTTAGGGGTTGGAACGAACGTATAACAAGAATTCTTGGCATTCCTTGGTGTTTCTTGATTGGTGCTGAACTAACTAGAGTACAAAGTCGTATTTCTTTGGTTCATAAGATCCAAGAAATTTATCGATCTCAGGGGGTTCAAATTCATAATAAACATATAGAGATGATTGTACATCAAATAACATCAAAAGTGCTGATATCCGAAGATGGAATGTCTAATGTTTTTTTACCTGGAGAGTTGATTGGATTGTTACGAGCGAAGCGAACGGGGCGTGCTTTTGAAGAAGCCATTTGTTATCAAGTTATATTATTGGGAATAACGAGAACAGCTTTGAACACTCAAAGTTTTATATCCGAAGCGAGTTTTCAAGAAACCGCTCGAGTTTTAACAAAAGCCTCTCTCCGGGGTCGTATAGATTGGTTGAAAGGGTTGAAAGAAAATGTTGTTCTGGGGAGTATGATACCCGCTGGGACTGGATTCAAAGGATTTGCGCATCGTTCAAGGCAAGATAACAACATTCCTTTAGAACCCTTAAAAACAAATCTATTCGGGGGAGAAATGGGGGATATTTTGTTCTACCACAGAAGATTTTTTGATTCTTTAAACGATTCTCAGAAGATATATCAGAACAATTATTTTATAGGATTTTCTTCGAGTTGTGCCAGTAAAAACGAATTAACCAACAATTAATTGTTGGTAGAAGATTAAGGTTCCGTCGGAACAATTTTTTTCCAGTTCTTCGTCTCTTTTTTTTTCAAAAAACAAAAAAAAAAAAAAAAAAACAAAAAAAAGAGGAAGTGTGAGGAGAAATGACAAGAAGGTATTGGAACATCAATTTGGAAGAGATGATGGAGTCAGGAGTTCATTTTGGTCATGGTACAAGAAAATGGAATCCTAGAATGTCACCTTATATCTCTGGAAAGCGAAACGGTATTCATATTCCAAATCTTACTATAACTGCTCGGTTTTTATCAAAAGCTTGTGATTTGGTTTTTGATGCAGCAAGTAGAGAAAAACAATTTTTAATTGTTGGTACAAAGAATAAAGTAGCTAATTCAGTAGCATGGGCTGCAATACGGGCTCAGTGTCATTATGTTAATAAAAAATGGCTCGGTGGGATGTTAACGAATTGGTACACTACAGAAATAAGACTTCATAGGTTCAGGAATTTGAGAGCGGAACAAAAGATGGGGAAATTCGACCATCTTCCAAAAAGGGATGCGGCTGTGTTGAAGAGACAATTATTTCATTTACAAACATATATGGGTGGAATTAAATATATGGAGGGGTTGCCTGATATTGTAATCATCGTTGATCAGCAAGAAGAATATACTGCTCTTCGCGAATGTATTGCTTTGGGAATTCCAACGATTTGTTTTATCGATACAAATTGTGACCCGGATCTCGCGGATATTTCGATTCCGTCAAATGATGATACTACAGCTTCAATCCGATTAGTTCTTAACAAATTAGTATTCGCAATTTGTGAAGGTCGTTTTAGCTTTATACGAAATCCTTGAGTATATAATGTGTATTATAGTATAATGTGTATAAAAATAAATAATTATTATTATTATATACATAGATATAATATATACATAGAACATATAAAAAAAAAAAAATATTTTAAGATATATAGAATCAATTACTATATCTGAATCAATTACTATATCTTGAATCGAAAAAATAAAAATAATAAAATAAAAAATCCAGAATATATGATTCACATAGTAAAGAGGCAGTTGAATCAAAATAATTTTTTTTAACGTTTTATTTTTAGCCGAGGTCAATATGGATGTTCTATTCTGTTCTGCCAATACCCTAACCAATACCCTAAAGGGGTTATACAATATATCCAATGTGGAAGTAGGCCAACATTTCTATTGGCAAATAGTAGGTTTTCAAATCCATGCTCAAGTACTTATTACTTCTTGGGTTGTCATTGCTATCTTATTAGGTTCAGCCACTTTAGCTGTTCGAAATCCACAAACCATTCCCACTGCCGATCAGAATTTTTTCGAATATATCCTTGAATTCATTCGAGATGTGAGTAAAACTCAGATTGGAGAAGGATATGGTCCTTGGGTTCCCTTTATTGGAACTATGTTTCTATTTATTTTTGTTTCGAATTGGTCAGGGGCTCTTTTACCTTGGAAAATAATACAGTTACCTCATGGAGAGTTAGCTGCGCCCACGAATGATATAAATACTACTGTTGCTTTAGCTTTACTCACCTCATTGGCATATTTCTATGCAGGTCTTACAAAAAAAGGATTGGGTTATTTCAGTAAATACATTGAACCAACTCTAATCCTTTTACCTATTAATATTTTAGAAGATTTCACAAAACCCCTATCACTTAGTTTTAGACTTTTTGGCAATATATTAGCTGATGAATTAGTAGTTGTTGTTCTTGTTTCTTTAGTACCTTCAGTGATTCCTATACCTGTTATGTTCCTTGGATTATTTACAAGTGGTATTCAAGCTCTTATTTTTTCAACTTTAGCTGCGGCTTATATAGGCGAATCACTAGAGGGCCATCATTAGAAATTTTAAATAAATAAAATAAAGAGATCAAAAAAAAATCATTTTCCACTTAAGACAATCAACTCTTATGAATGTTTCAAAGAATTCGAATTCTTTGAAAATACGATTAAATTTAAGATAAAAAAGGTAGGTCCATATTATGGAAAAAATGTATGTAATATATATGTGATAGTAGGTCTTTACTATATTTTATATGAATATATAAATTATCCTATTACTACTACTGAATACTGAAATTAATGTTAATTTTTATTTATACGGGTACTTCATTATTTATTAGAAGTTTTTCCTTTTTGTTTGTAATTGTGAATTGAATGACTAAAAGGATTAAATTAAGAAAAAGATATAAGATTTAGAGAGTGGTTCGAAAGTCATATGAATTTACAAAAAAAAGCACCATGGATAGAAACGAAAAAAGAAATATCGAAGTAATTCTGATGATGCAATACTATTTATTTCTTATTTCTTCAATTCGGAAGTTCTTAGTTACTTCAACTGGCTAGATGAATCTTCTTATCGATGGAATAATGAAATCATAATTATAATAAATTAATTGGTTGATTGTATCATTAACTATTTTTTTTGCGAGGAATTTTTTATGAATCCATTGATTTCTGCTGCTTCCGTTATTGCTGCCGGATTGGCTGTAGGGCTTTCTTCTATTGGACCCGGAGTGGGTCAAGGTACCGCTGCGGGTCAAGCTGTGGAGGGGATTGCAAGACAGCCCGAAGCAGAGGGAAAGATACGAGGTACTTTATTACTTAGTCTGGCTTTTATGGAAGCTTTAACAATTTATGGATTGGTTGTAGCATTAGCGCTTTTATTTGCGAATCCTTTTGTTTAATACTAGAAATATAAAAAATTAGAAATCAAAAAAAAAACGTATATGACTTATTACTTACTTTTTTGAATTATGTCAAAAAATCACCCCCATATTTTCATATTTTATATTTATTCGTTGATAAAAAACGAACCCATGGAAAGGATTGATTTGAGGATGTAAAATTTTCATACCAATTTTTGTCCCTCCCGTTCTTAGTCCAACGGAAACTTTTTTTAGAAGTCTCATTTTTATTTAGACATAAAAAAAAATAGTAAATAAAAAGTGAAAGTTAGACAAAAAGAACTCTTTCGATTTTTTTAGTTTATCTAGTAAGAGGAGATCATATGAAAAATATAAGCAATTCGTTCGTTTCTTTAAGTCACTGGCCATTTGCCGGGGGTTTCGGGTTTAATACCGATATTTTAGCAACAAATCCAATAAATCTAAGTGTAGTGTTTGGTGTATTGATTTTTTTTGGAAAGAGAGTGTGTGCGAGTTGTTTATTTCAAGAATAGGCTGTATTCAACCAGCTGCACATTATAATTAGGAAAGAAAGGTGCATGATCTCGCGAATTACTTCTAAATAAATTGAGAAATAGTATGGAAGAACCATAGCATTTCGTGATTTATTGGTAAATTGACTTTGCTGCGATTCTCTATCAATCAATACAATAAGCTGAAACTATTACCATGGTTAAAGCTAAGCTAAGCTATTTGAAGTGCAGATGCGGCATGGTACTCTATTCCTAATAGTATTTTTTCTACTATTATGTTATATGTTAATACATAAATGGTTTCAAAACGAATAGTTGGAATTTTGTTCGCTATAGAACACTCATGTCGATAAAACAACTTTAACCGCTTATTGGAATATTGGATAAAATTGGAAACTAAGAGGTATGTCAACTTCTTATTTGTTTTATTTTATACACTGTTGTGTTGGATTAATGACCTATGTATAAAAGTATAAAATAATAGGAATTTTTGGATTTGAAGAAAAAAAATAAACAACTTTGCTGATAATTACATATTTTTCAGAAGAGTCCTTTAAATATTCTAGGAGTAGTGATCAGTTTCGATATTGTTTATGAACAGATTAAGAATGGATAGGCTCATTAAATAAAAAAATATGGGAATTCTCCATTAAGTAATTGAGCATGAGAGCCAAATGAATTGAAAGATTCATGTTTGGTTCGGGA